TCTCACTATTTCTTAGATTCATGGACCAAATTTGATTCAGTGGGATCTTTCACTCACATTTTTTTCCACCAAGAACGTTTTATGAAACTCTTTGACCTCCGAATTTGGAGGATCCTACTTTCACACGGTTTACAGGGTTCAACAAGGAATCGATATTTCACGATCAAAGGTGTAGTACTGCTTGTAGTAGCGGTCCTTATATATCGTCTGAACAATCGAAATATGGTCGAAAGAAAAAATCTCTATTTGATGGGGCTTCTTCCTATACCTATGAATTCCATAGGACCCAGAAATGATACATTGGAAGAATCTTTTTGGTCTTCCAATATCAATAGGTTGATTGTTTCGCTCCTGTATCTTCCAAAAGGGAAAAAGATCTCTGAGAGTTGTTTCATGGATCCGAAAGAGAGTACTTGGGTTCTCCCAATAACTAAAGGGTGTATCATGCCGGAATCTAACTGGGGTTCGCGGTGGTGGAGGAACCGGATCGGAAAAAAGAGGGATTCTAGTTGTAAGATATCTAATGAAACCGTAGCTGGAATTGAGATCTCATTCAAAGAGAAAGATATCAAATATCTGGAGTTTCTTTTTGTATCCTATACAGATGATCCGATCCGCAAGGACCTTGATTGGGAATTCTTTGATCGTCTTTCTCCGAGGAAGAAGCGAAATATAATCAACTTGAATTCGGGGCGGCTATTCGAAATCTTAGTGAAACACTTGATTTGTTATCTCATGTCTGCTTTTCGTGAAAAAAGACCAATTGAAGTGGAGGGTTTCTTCAAACAACAAGGAGCCGAGGCAACTATTCAATCAAACGATATTGAGCATGTTTCCCATCTCTTCTCGAGAAACAAGTGGGGTATTTCTTTGCAAAATTGTGCTCAATTTCATATGTGGCAATTCCGCCAAGATCTCTTCGTTAGTTGGGGGAAGAATCAGCACGAATCGGATTTTTTGAGGAACGTAGCGAGAGAGAATTGGATTTGGTTAGACAATGTGTGGTTGGTAAACAAGGATCGGTTTTTTAGCAAGGTACGGAATGTATCGTCAAATATTCAATATGGTTCTAAAAAATCTATTTTCGTTCAAGTAACGGATTCTAGCCAATCGAAAGGATCTTCTGATCAATCCAGAGATCCTTTCGATTCCATTAGTAATGAGGATTCGGAATATCACACATTGATCAATCAAACAGAGATTCAGCAACTAAAAGAAAGATCGATTCTTTGGGATCCTTCCTTTCTTCAAACGGAACGAACAGAGATAGAATCAGATCGATTCCCGAAATGCCTTTCTGGATATTCCTCAATGTCCCGGCTATTCACGGAACGTGAGAAGCAGATGAATAATCATCTGCTTCCGGGAGAAATCGAAGAATTTCTTGGGAATCCTACAAGATCAATTCGTTCTTTTTTCTCTGACAGATGGTCAGAACTTCATCTGGGTTCGAATCCTACTGAGAGGTCCACTAGAGATCAGAAATTCTTGAAGAAAGAACAAGGTGTTTCTTTTGTCCCTTCCAGGGGATCGGAAAATAGAGAAATGGTTGATATATTCAAGAGAATTACGTACTTACAAAATACCGTCTCAATTCATCCTATTTCATCAGATCCGGGATGTGATATGGTTCCGAAGGATGAACCGGATATGGACAGTTCCAATAAGATTTCATTCTTGAACAAAAATCCATTTTTGGATTTATTTCATCTATTCCATGACCGGAACAAAGGGGGATACGCGTTACACCGCGATTTTGAATCAGAAGAGAGATTTCAAGAAATGGCAGATCTATTCACTCTATCAATAACCGAGCCGGATCTGGTGTATCATAAGGGATTTGCCCTTTCTATTGATTCCTACGGATTGGATCAAAAAAAATTCTTGAATGAGGTATTCAACTCCAGGGATGAATCGAAAAAGAAATCTTTATGGGTTCTACCTCCTATTTTTGATGAAGAGAATGAATCTTTTTATCGAAGGATCAGAAAAAAATCGGTCCGGATCTCCCGCGGGAATGATTTGGAAGATCCAAAACCAAAAAGAGTGGTATTTGCTAGCAACAACATAATGGAGGCAGTCAATCAATATAGATTGATCCGAAATCTGATTCAAATCCAATATAGCACCTATGGGTACATAAGAAATGTATCGAATCGATTCTTTTTAATGAATAGATCCGATCACAACTTCGAATATGGAATTCAAAGGGATCAAATCGGAAATGATACTCTGAATCATCTAACTATAATAAAATATACGATCAACCAACATTTATCGAATTTGAAAAAAAATCAGAAGAAATGGCTCGATCCTCTTATTTCTCGAACCGAGAGATCCATGAATCGGGATCCTAATGCATATAGATACAAATGGTCCAGTGGGAGCAAGAATTTCCAGGAATATTTGGAACATTTCGTTTCTGAACAGAAGCACCGTTTTCAAGTAGTGTTCGATCGATTGCGTATTAATCAATTTAATCAATATTCGATTGATTGGT